GTACCGGCAGAGGACCAAGAAACCACCCGACCTCGTACATCTGTAACAGTCACAATGGTATTGTTGAAACTTGCTTGAACATGAATAACTCCCTTTGGGAGTCTACGTGCACTCTTACGTGAACCAATACGTCTATTCCTACGTGAACCGATTCTTGGTAAAGGTTTTGCCATATTTTATCATCTCATAAATAGTAATCAGGGATATATGGATATATCCATTTCATGTTAAAACAGATCTTTTATTTTTATTTGTACATCGGTCCCTTTAGAGAGTCCTTTTTAGAAAAATTATCCTTGTCTTTGTTTATGTCTCGGGTTGGAACAGATTACTATAATCCGTCCCCGCCTACGGATCAGTCGACATTTTTCACAAATTTTACGAACGGAGGCCCTTATTTTCATATTTGCAATTCCTTAACTAAATTCCGAATCTACTTCTTGGAAGAAAATAAGTTTCTCTAAATTTTGAATCGTGAATTGTATCCCCATGAAAGGAATGTTGAAGTTCAAAAAACTACCTAATCGTTCGAATCCTTGTTGCGGAGTCTATAAATTATACGCCCTCTAGTTGAATCATAACGACTTACTTCAATTTTGACTCTATCTCCCGGTAGTATCCGTATAAAACTACGCCGGATCCTTCCTGAAACATAACCTAGAATCAGATCTTCATTATCTAAACGAACCCGGAACATGCCATTGGGAAGTGATTCAGTAATTAAACCTTCATGAACCCATTTTTGTTCTTTCATTCCAGGTAAAACCCCCTTGGAGTATCAACTAATGGAGGAGGAGTGATATTAGACAACCCGTCCTTTCTCTTTTTTTTTTCACAAATAGGAAATTTCGGATCTAATTCGGATATTAGAAGGATTACCATATATAACACAAAATTTCCCCGCCGATTCCTTCTAGCCGAGCCTCGCGGTCTGTCATTATACCTCGAGAAGTAGAAAGAATTACAAGCCCCATCCCACCTAAAATTCTAGGAATTCGTTGATAGTTAGAATAGATTCGTAGACCAGGTCGACTGATCCGTTTTAAATTTAAAATCGTTTTATATGGTCTTTTCCTATTCCTTCTATGTTGTAGGGTTAAAACCAAAAAATCTTTTTTGTTTTCCCTATGTTTTCTCACGTTTTCTATAAAACCTTCTCTTAAAAGTATTTTAACAACGTTTTCAGTGATGTTAGTAGATGCTATTCGAACCGTTCCTTTTCTATTCATGTCAGCATTTCGTATAGAGGTTATTATGTCAGCAATAGTGTCCCTACCCATGATGAACTAAAATTATTGGTGCCTCAAATTTTTGGTATAATAAACATGATCTTTTTTTGTTATGAATTTGAAAAGGTATATACGTGAGACACAATCTATTAATTAACCTATTTCGTTCAAATATTCTACTATATATCATGGTCTTATCTTACAATACTTCAGGGGCTAATGAAACTATTTTAGTAAAATTTAACTGTCTCAATTCCCGGGCGATCGCACCAAAAACTCGAGTTCCTTTTGGATTTCCTTCTTGATCAATGACAACTGCAGCATTGTCATCATATCGTATTATCATACCGTTGTCACGTTTGAGTTCTTTACAAGTACGTACAATTACAGCTCTGATCACTTCTGATCTTTCTAGAGGCATATTGGGTACTGCTTCTTTGATCACAGCAACAATAACATCACCAATATGAGCATATCGGCGATTACTAGCTCCTATGATTCGAATACACATCAATTCTCGGGCCCCGCTGTTGTCCGCTACATTCAAATAGGTCTGGGGTTGAATCATATCATTTTTTAACCTGTTCTTTCAATGCAAAAAAGGGGCGAAGAAAAAAAAGAAATATTCTTTGTCAAAAAAAAAAAGAAAACGGCAATTGTTTTTTTATTCCAAAGACCTCTTTCCTTTGGTTATACAGCCAGAAATAATGAATTGAGTTCGTATAGGCATTTTGGACGCCGCTATTGCAATAGCCTTTCTGGCTATATTTTCTGCGACTCCACCCATTTCATAAAGTATTCTGCCTGGTTTAACGACAGCTACCCAATATTCGGGAGATCCTTTACCCGAACCCATACGTGTTTCCGCAGGTCTTACTGTAACAGGTTTGTCTGGAAATATACGTACCCATATTTTTCCACCACGACGTGCATTTCGTGTCATTGCTCGGCGCCCGGCTTCTATTTGTCTAGACGTGATCCAAGCGGGTTCAAGTGCCTGAAGAGCATATCTACCGAAACAAATATGATTACCTCGATAAGATATTCCCTTCATTCTTCCTCTATGTTGTTTACGGAATCTGGTTCTTTTGGGGTTATAGTTGATGGTTGTTCGGCAATTCCATCTCTACTACAGAACCGGACATGAGAGTTTCTTCTCATCCGGCTCCTCGCGAAAGGATTTAAAATAATTAAGATATACGTGTCTTTAAGATATACATGTATTTAATGAATAATACACTTATTTACCGAATAATAGACTGAACTGGATT